TTCATTTTACCAAGTTCAATGTTAGTCAGATTAGTCAACATTTATATGTTTCGATGCAACAACAAGATATTATTTGTAACAAGTAGTTTTGTTGGTTGGTTAATTGGTCACATTTTATTCATGAAATGGGTTGGATTGGTATTAGTCTGGATACAGCAAAATGATTCTATTAGATTTAATGTACTTATTAGATCTAATATGGCTCGAATCTTTAGTATTCTCTTATTTATTACCTGTGTCTACTATTTAGGCAGAGTACCGTCACCCATTATTACTAAGAAACTGAAAGAAACCTCAGAAACGGAAGAAAGGGGGGAAAGCGAGGAAGAAACAGATGTAGAAATAGAAACAACTTCCGAAACAAAGGGGACTAAACAGGAACAAGAGGAATCCACTGAAGAAGATCCTTCTCCTTCTCTTTTTTCGGAAGAAAAGGAGGATCCGGACAAAATGGATGAAACAGAAAAGATCCGAATGAATGGAAAGGGAAAAACAAAGGATGAATTCCACTTTAAAGAGACACGCTATAAAAATAGACCAATTTATGAAACTTCTTATCTAGATGGGAATCAAGAAAATTCGAAGTTAGAAATATTTCAAGATAAAAAGAATAAAGAGATATTCTGGTTTGAAAAACCTCTTGTTAATATTCTTTTCGACTATAAACAATGGAAGCGACCATTTCGATATATAAAAAATGATCGATTTGAAAATGCTGTAAAAAATAAAATGTCACAATATTTTTTTCATACGTGTCAAAGTGATGGAAAAAAAAGGATATCCTTTACGTATCCGCCAAGTTTATCAACTTTTTTTGAAATGATACAAAGAAAGATGTCTTTTTTTACAATAGAAAAAATTTCCTATAATGAACTGTATAATCACTGGAATTATACCAATGAACAAAAAAGGAAGAACATAAGCAACCAATTTTTAAATAGAGTCGAAATTCTAGATAATAGATTCCTTCCTCTGGATATAATCGAAAAAAGAATTAGATTGTGTAATTGTAATAATGAGACTAAACAAGAATATTTACCTAAAATATGTGATTCTTTATTTAACGGACCCTTTCGCGGACAAATCAAAAAACTATTTTTACTACCAATCATAAAAACTTCTCTAGCTATAAAACATTACATAGAGACAATTTTGATAAATAAGATTCATGGCATCCTTCTTACTACCAATTACACAGAATTTGACCATAAATTCACTCTATTTGATCGAAAATCATTATCAACAGAAATGAGTTATTTCTTAAATATAATTAGCAAGTTTGGAGGAAAATCAACATCAAATTTAAATTTGAAAGGACTTTATTTATTTCCGGAAAACAAACAAGTAAGAATTAATCCAGAAGATCCAATAAAAATTTTTAAATTTTTAATCAATGCAGTTATAACTGATACTAAGGATAAAACAATTAGCAAAAAATATATTGGAATAAAAGAAATAAATAAAAAAGTTCCTCGATGGTCATATAAATTAATCGACGAATTGGAACAACAGGAAGTAGCAACTGAAGAAAGTGGGGCAGAGGATTATCAAATTCGTTCACGAAAAGCCAAACGTGTCGTAATTTTTACTAATAGTCCGGAGAATACCGATACTAATGAAAAAGAGACTGATAATTCTGATCAAGATGAAGAGGTGGCTTTGATACGTTATTCACAACAACCGGATTTTCGTCGAGATATAATAAAAGGCTCTATACGAGCTCAAAGGCGTAAAATAATTATTTTGGAACTGTTTCAAGCAAATGTGTATTCCGCCCTTTTTTTAGATAGAGTAGACAAACCTCCCCTCTTTTCTTTTGATATCCCCGATCTTTGGAAAAAGAATAAATTAAAAATTTCGGATCATACAAAGGAAAAGACAAAAGAAAGTGAGAAAGAAGAGGAGGACAAAAGAGAAATATACAAAAAAGCGGAGAAAACTCGTATAGAAATAGGGGAAATTTGGGATAGCATTATATTTGCTCAAGTAATAAGAGGTTTTGCATTAGTAATCCAATCAATTCTTAGAAAATATATTCTATTACCTTCATTAATAATATCTAAAAATATTGTTCGTATACTATTATTTCAATTTCCCGAATGGTCCGAAGATTTAAAGGATTGGACTAAAGAAATCCATATTAAATGCACCTATAATGGCGTTCAATTATCAGAAACAGAATTTCCAAAAAACTGGTTAACAGACGGTATTCAGATAAAGATTCTATTTCCTTTTCGTCTGAAACCTTGGCACAGATCTAAGTTACGATTCCCTAATAAAGATCCAATTCAAAAGAAAGGAAAAAAAGAAAAAAATGATTTTTGTTTTTTAACAGTTTGGGGAATGGAAACTGAATTACCTTTTGGTTCTCCCCGACAACAAATTTCATTTTTTGAACCCATTTTAAAAAAATTAAAAAAAATAAAATTAAAATTGCAAAAAAAATGTTTTCTAGTTCTAAGAGTTTTCAAAGAAAGAACAAAATTTTTTATAAATGTATTAAAAGAAACAAAAAAATGGGTCATCAAAAGCATTCTCTTTCTAAAAAAACTAAAAAAAAGAATCAAAGAACTCTCAAAAAGAAACCAAATTCTAGCATTTGGATTGAAAAAAATAGAAAGATATAAATTGAGTGAACCTAAAAAAGAAAAAGATTCGATAATCCATAATCAAATTATTCCCGAATCGTCTATTCAAATTCGATTTATGGATTGTGCAACTTACTCATTGACAGAAAAAAAAATGAAAAATCTAACTAATAGAACAAACACAATCATAACTGAAATAGAAAAAATGAAAAAAGATAAGCAAATAGGGTTTCTAACTCGAGAGATAAATATTAGCCAGACCAAAATAAATTATGAAGATAAAAGATTAGAATCACCAAAAAACATTTGGCGAATATTAAAAAGAAAAAATCTTCGATTACTTCGTAAATTACATTTTTTTTTTAAATTTTTGATTGAAAAACTATACATATATATCTTTCTATGTATCATTATTCTATTTAGAATCATTGCAGAGCTTCTTCTTAAATTAAAAAAAAAAAATTTGAATAAATACATTTACAATAATGAAGAAAATCAAGAAAGAATTGATAAAACAAATCAAAGTATAATTCACTTTATTTTGACTATAAAAAAGTCACTTTGTATTATTAATAAAAATTCACATATTTTTGGGGACTTATCTTACTTGTCACAAGCATATGTATTCTACAAATTCTCACAAATCCAAGTCAGTAACTTATATAAGTTAAGATCTGTCTTTAACTATTACGGAACATCTTTTTTTCTTAAGAATGAAATAAAAGAGTATTTTGTTGGAACGCAAGGAATATTTGATTCTGAATTAAGACAACATAAAAACCTTCGAAATTCTTTAATTAATGAATGGAAAAACTGGCTAAAGGTTCATTATCAATATGATTTATCTCAGATTAGATGGTCTAGATTAATATCACAAAAATGGCGAAATAGAGTCAATCAATATCAATGTCATATGACTAAAAATAAAGATTTAAACAAATGTGATTCAGATGAAAAAACCCGATTCATTGAATATGAAAAACAAAATTCTTTTGAAATAGATTCATTACTAAAAAAAAACAAAAAATTAAAAAAACAATATCAATATGATCTTTTATCGTATAAATCTATTAATTATGAAGATGAAAAAAACTCATATATTTATGGATTGCCATTACAAGTAAATAAGAACAAAAAAATTTATTATACTTACAATAACAATACGCCTAAACGTAAACTATTTGATATGATAGAAGGTATCCTTATCAAAAATTATCGAGTAGAAAATAATAGTATAGATATAAAAAAAAGTCCGGATAGAAAATCTTTTTATTGGAAAATTCTCAATTTTTATCTTACAAAGAAGATTGATATTAAGGCTTGCGTTAATATTGATACCATCACTAAGAGGAATCAAAATACTAAGATTAGTGTTAATAATTATCAAATAATCGAAAAATTTGATAAAAAAAAAAAAGGTCTTTTTTATCTCACGATTCATCAAGAAATTCACCCATTCAATCAAAAACAAAAAAAGTCTCTCGCTGATTGGATGAGAATGAATGACGAAATACCAAGTCGCCCCATATCAAATTTTGCATTTTTGTTATTCCCAGAATTTGGGATATTTTATAATACATATAAGATTAAACCCTGGGCCATACCAATCAAATTACTTCTTTTCAATTTTAATGTAAACCAAAATGTTAATAAACATAAAAGCATCACTGAAAAGAAAAAAATATCTCTTTTTTTATTTTCGAAAAAAAAAACTCTTAAATTTGAAAATAGAAATCAAGGAGAAAAAGAATTAGTCGAAAAACCATATATTAAATCTGCTCTCTCAAACCAAAAAAAAGATGGTGAACAAAGTTCTCCGGGATCAGACATGAAAAAACGTAGAAACAAAAAGCAATACAAGACTAACATAGAAGCAGAGCTTGAGTTTTTCTTAAAAAAGTATTTGCGTTTTCAATGGAGATGGAATGATTCTTTAAATCAAAGAATACTCAATAACGTCAAAGTATATTGCCTCCTCCTTAGACTGAACAGTCCAAACGAAATTGCTATATCCGCTATTCAAAGAAAAGAAATGAATCCACATATTCTGATGATCCAGAAGGATTTAACTCTTACAGAATTGATAAAAAGAGGAATATTTATTATCGAGCCAGTTCGTCTGTTTGTAAAAAATGATGGACAATTTTATATATATCAAACCATAGGTATTTCATTGGTTCATAAGAATAAGCACCAAATTAATCAAAGATACCTAGAAAAAAGTTATGGCTATGCTGACACGAATAAAAAGAATCTTTATGAATCCATTGCAATACATCAAAAAATGACTGGAAATATAGACAAAAATAATTATGATTTGCTTGTTCTTGAAAATATTTTATCCCCGAAGCGTCGTAGAGAATTGAGAATTCAAATTTTTTTGAATTATAGGGATATAAACAGTATCTATAGAAATACAGTATTTTTCAATGGAAATAGGATAAAAAATTGCGTGTTGAATAAAAAAAAAAATCTTGATAACGATAAAAAGAAACTAATTAAATTAAAGTTCTTTCTTTGGTCCAATTATCGATTAGAAGATTTAGCTTGTATGAATCGCTATTGGTTTGATACCAATAATGGTAGTCGTTTTAGTATGACCAGGATTCATATGTATCCGCGATTGCAAATTTATTAATGGTACATTTTTACTATATTCCCGTACCATGTCTTCGTATATGAAGACAAAGAAATAAACATACCCATTATGTTACATTTCATTCTGATACACAATACTTACTAATTTAATGAGTCATTGTATTATATTATTAATATTAATTCGATCTAGAAATGAATCAACAAAATCTTCTTATTTATTTGAAGATCTCATTTTTTTTCATTTTTTGTGAATACAGAAATAGATCATACTTTTGTATACGGTATCCGATTCGAATCCAATTCATTTTTAAAATTATATTGATTATTGATTACTAAAGTAAGTAATTTTATTTGACAAAAATAAAAAATTCTTAACGAAATTAAGAGTCTTGTGTATATCAAATTCAAATGAGTGGCATTATTATTACTGATCAAGAAATATATCTATAAAAATATCTAAAAAAAAAAGAGAAAGGGACGATTCATTTTTATGATAAAAAATGCATTCATTTCCATTTTTTCGCAAGAAGAAAAAGAAGAAAACAGGGGATCCGTTGAATTCCAAGTATTGAGTTTCACCAATAAAATAAGAAGACTTACTTCACATTTAGAATTGCACAGAAAAGACTATTTATCGCAAAGGGGTCTCCGTAAAATTCTGGGAAAACGTCAACGGTTGCTGTCTTATTTGTCAAATAAAAATAGAGTACGTTATAAATACTTAATTAATCAATTGGGTATTCGGGAATCAAAAATTCGTTAATTTGAAAAGTCATTTTGAATTATTTGATTTATTAGATCTTGAATTTTGATGAACTTTTTTTCGTTTTGCGCAATTCATGGAAGAATGAATCGAGGAAAAACTTATGAATATACCAGCTACAAGAAAAGATCTCATGATAGTCAATATGGGCCCCCACCACCCGTCAATGCATGGTGTTCTTCGACTCATCGTTACTCTGGACAGTGAAAATGTTATTGACTGTGAACCAATATTGGGTTATTTACACAGGGGGATGGAAAAAATTGCGGAAAACCGAACAATTATACAATATCTTCCTTATGTAACTCGTTGGGATTATTTAGCTACTATGTTCACAGAAGCAATAACTGTAAATGGGCCAGAACAGTTAGGAAATATTCAAATACCTAAAAGAGCCAGTTATATCAGAGTAATTATGTTGGAATTGAGTCGTATAGCTTCTCATCTGTTATGGCTCGGCCCCTTTATGGCAGATATTGGTGCACAAACTCCTTTCTTCTATATTTTCAGAGAAAGAGAATTTATATATGATCTATTCGAAGCTGCCACTGGTATGAGAATGATGCATAATTATTTTCGTATCGGAGGGGTAGCGGCTGATCTACCTCATGGGTGGATAGATAAATGTTTGGATTTCTGCGATTATTTTTTAACAGGAGTTACTGAATATCAAAAACTTATTACACGAAATCCTATTTTTTTAGAACGCGTTGAAGGTGTAGGCATTATTGGTAGAGACGAAGTAATAAATTGGGGTTTATCAGGACCAATGTTGCGAGCTTCCGGAATACAATGGGATCTTCGTAAAGTTGATCATTATGAGTGTTACGACGAGTTGGATTGGGAAGTCCAATGGCAAAAAGAAGGGGATTCATTAGCTCGTTATTTAGTCCGAATTGGTGAAATGACAGAATCCATAAAAATTATTCAACAGGCTCTAGAAGGAATTCCGGGGGGGCCCTATGAGAATTTAGAACTTCGATACTTTGATAGAGAAAGGTATCCAGAATGGCATGATTTTGAATATCGATTCATTAGTAAAAAACCTTCTCCTATTTTTGAATTGCCGAAACAAGAACTTTATGTAAGAGTCGAAGCCCCAAAGGGTGAATTGGGAATTTTTCTGATAGGGGATCAGAGTGGTTTTCCTTGGAGATGGAAAATTCGCCCGCCGGGTTTTATCAATTTGCAAATTCTTCCTCAGTTAGTTAAAAGAATGAAATTGGCTGATATTATGACAATACTAGGTAGCATAGATATCATTATGGGAGAAGTTGATCGTTGAAATGATAATTGATACAACGGAAATACAAGATATTAATTCTTTTTACAGAGTGGAATCTTTAAAAGGGGTCTATGGAATTATATCGGCGCTTGTCCCTATTTTGACTCTTGTATTGGGAATCACAATAGGCGTATTAGTAATTGTATGGTTAGAAAGAGAAATATCCGCAGGGCTACAACAACGTATTGGACCTGAATACGCTGGTCCTTTAGGAGTTCTTCAAGCTCTAGCAGATGGGACAAAACTACTTTTCAAAGAGAATCTTCTTCCATCTAGAGGAGATACTAGTTTATTTAGTATCGGACCATCCATAGCAGTCATATCCATTCTGCTAAGTTATTTAGTAATTCCTTTTGACTATCGTCTTGTTTTAACCGATCTCAATATTGGAGTTTTTTTATGGATTGCGGTTTCAAGTATTGCTCCCATTGGACTTCTTATGTCAGGATATGGTTCAAATAATAAATATTCCTTTTTAGGTGGTCTACGAGCTGCTGCTCAATCGATTAGTTATGAAATACCATTAACTCTATGTGTATTATCAATATCTCTACGTGCGATTCGTTGAAACATAAACCTTTCCCTATTCCTTTCTTTCTAGTCTTTATAGAAAAAGAGGGGGAAAAAATTGCATACATATCTTCATTTTTTTATTCATTATTCGGATTAATGAATTAAATTAGATAGTTATATGAGTGAAAAAAAAACAGCTATAGCTATATAATATATATATTCGCAGTAAAATTATTGAGTCTCGGCTTCAATGTATAAGAAGAATTAAAGAGTTGAACATAAATAAACAGAAGAATAGACCGTTTACCCCAAGATTGGTTGATTAGTCATGTCATCCTAGCTTGAAGCGGGTTCAAAAAATCAACCTATTCAGTTTTCACTAGCGTTTGTATGTATTACCCTAAAGCGGGGGTTTTTGCAAAAATGAGTGGACGGTTAGAAACGCCAAAGTACGCAAAGGATTAGTAATAGAAATTGTGTAATTTATCCCAAAGGACATTTACACATAATATAACAAGAATACTAATTGGGGCTTTAAGTTAGTAGAAATGATTAAGCAGTACTCCCCACGATTCCGATCCAGAGTATACTCCTATCCACTGATTCAAATAAATGACTATCGGAAACGAAATAATCCTTTATTTTGTAAGCTCCCCCTTTTTTTTTTCAGAAAAGAAAGAAGAATAGGAATGAAAAAAAAATAGAAAGAATACAATTAAAAAAAAAGATCTCTTTTTTTTTCTTTCGTATATGGATAGTCATAGAGATAGAATTAGTGTCATAATTTATCAACTAAACTAATAGAATATCTCATTTTTTTTCATAATTAAAAATGACGGGTTATTGATATTTCTACAAGCAGTATTTTATTGAAGACTTAAAGTTATTACTCAACAAATAAAATTTTAAATTATTTATTAAAATCTTAAAAATTATTCATTAAATAAAGGATAAGATCAATTCAGACGTAGTTTTTTTTTTTTTTTATTATTATATAACAGACAGAATTTAAGCGGTCTAATTCAGGGCCTTTGTTAAATTTGGAACCTATCTATCCTATAAATATATCAAGATAAATAATACCGACTCGGTCCTTAAATTTATTTATGCCCTAAGGGAGCCGTATGAGATGAAAATCTCATGTACGGTTCTGTAATAGCGATGGTAACAGTGATGTTATCACCGACTATGATTATCTAACAGTTTAAGTACAGTTGATATAGTTGAGGCTCAATCAAAATATGGTTTTTTGGGGTGGAATTTGTGGCGTCAACCTATAGGGTTTATCGTTTTTCTAATTTCTTCCCTAGCAGAATGTGAGAGATTACCTTTTGATTTACCAGAAGCAGAAGAAGAATTAGTAGCAGGTTATCAAACCGAATATTCGGGCATTAAATTTGGTTTATTTTATGTTGCTTCCTATCTAAACCTATTAGTTTCTTCATTATTTGTAACAGTTCTTTACTTGGGCGGTTGGAATATCTCTATTCCGTACATATTGGTTTCTGAGTTTTTTGAAATAAATAAAGCACGCTGGGTCTTTGGAACGACAATTGGTATCTTTATTACATTAGCCAAAACTTATTTGTTCTTGTTCATTCCTATCACAACAAGATGGACTTTACCTAGGCTAAGAATAGACCAACTATTAAATTTGGGATGGAAATTTCTTTTACCTATTTCTCTTGGTAATCTATTATTAACAACTTCTTTCCAACTTATTTCACTGTAAAGGAATACTACATTCTCTATTTGCGCCTTGTCTCAAACAAGAGAAAGAAACAAACATAAAAATATTCATAGAGATTTACGATATGTTTCCTATGGTAACTGGGGTCATGAATTATGGTCAACAAACAGTACGAGCTGCAAGGTACATTGGTCAAAGTTTCATGATTACCTTATCCCATACAAATCGTTTACCTGTAACTATTCAATATCCTTATGAAAAATTAATCACATCAGAACGTTTCCGCGGTCGAATCCATTTTGAGTTTGATAAATGTATTGCTTGTGAAGTATGTGTTCGTGTATGCCCTATAGATCTACCTGTTATTGATTGGAAATTGGAAACTAATATTCGAAAGAAACGGTTGCTTAATTACAGTATTGATTTCGGAATCTGTATATTTTGTGGTAATTGTGTTGAGTATTGTCCAACAAATTGTTTATCAATGACTGAAGAATATGAGCTTTCTACTTATGATCGTCATGAATTGAATTATAATCAAATTGCCTTGGGTCGTTTACCAATGTCAGTAATTGACGATTATACAATTCGAACAATTTTAAATTCACCTAAAAAAAATAAGTAAATGAAATCAAAAAAAGTAAATCCTTTGATTAAAGATAAAGAGTAATTTCCAATTTATAAGGTTCAGTTTTGATCGAAAGGAATGCCGTTTTTTTCGTTTATTTTGTTTAGTCACTAACTACAAATTCTAACTATTGATTGGTTGGTTCGTGCTTCAATTTGGATTGAAAATCTATGAATATATCTGTAATTTTTTCGAAATCTAAATATAGTTTTGAACCACTCTTTAACTTTAAGATAAAGAATGATATTAGTCCAAGAACTGTACCTACATCAATTCACATTTCTTAGGATTTAATTCAATTAAGACCTTTTCAGAAAAATATTTTCCTGGTGGTTCAATAAGGTCATGAAAAAATTTCAATTTATTTATCTCTTTACATATAATGGATTTGCCCGGACCAATACATGATTTTCTTTTAGTCTTTTTGGGATCCGGTCTTATATTAGGAGGCATAGGGGTAGTATTACTTACCAACCCAATTTATTCTGCTTTTTCGTTGGGACTGGTTCTTGTTTGTATATCCTTATTCTATATTCTATCAAACTCTCATTTTGTAGCTGCCGCACAGCTCCTTATTTACGTGGGAGCTATAAATGTTTTAATTATATTTGCTGTCATGTTCATGAACGGTTCAGAATATTACAAAGATTTTCATCTTTGGACCGTTGGGGATGGCGTTACTTTGTTGGTTTGTACAGGTATTTTTGTTTCACTAATGACTACTATTCTGGATACGTCATGGTACGGGATTATTTGGACTACAAGATCAAACCAAATTATAGAGCAAGATTTGATAAGTAACAGTCAACAAATTGGAATTTATTTATCAACAGATTTTTTTCTTCCATTTGAACTCATTTCAATAATTCTTTTAGCTGCTTTGATAGGCGCAATTGCTGTGGCCCGCCAGTAATAAATCTTTCGAACTAGTAACCGAAATCAAAATGAAACTTTGTTCTGTGTTATCACATCCATTTCCGCTCACTTCAATCTTATTTGAAGATTGTTTATGCCTAAAATAGAAATTATTTTATTTGATCTATTGGCAATAGATTCCCTTATTCAGTACTTTTTTTTTATTCTAGTCACTTAAACTCATTAAATTGTTTTTCATCTTGAAATGAATCAAAATTGATAAGGAGTTGGTCAATGATGCTCGAACATGTACTTGTTGTGAGTGCCTATTTATTTTCTATCGGTATTTATGGATTGATCACAAGTCGAAATATGGTTAGAGCCCTTATGTGTCTTGAACTTATACTGAATGCAGTTAATATAAATTTCGTAACATTTTCTGATTTTTTTGATAGTCGCCAATTAAAAGGAAATATTTTTTCAATTTTTGTTATAGCTATTGCAGCCGCTGAAGCAGCTATTGGACCAGCTATTGTTTCCGCAATTTATCGTAACAAAAAATCAACTCGTATCAATCAATCGAATTTGTTGAATAAGTAGTAGTGTATTAATCATAGAAGTTCTAATATTTATCAAGTCAAATTAACATGGATGATACATAACGTATTGATCGTGTTTACAAAAAATGCAAGAAATCAAAGTATCTTGGACCTCTCGTAGGAGTCGATCTGGAAGCAGATTGATTAGAAAAATTCTGGTAAATCATTGATTCATCTGGTGTCTAAATATATGTATAATTCATTTACAAGTTTACTAGATCGAAAATTTATGATGTTCAAAAATTTATATATCCGATGTCACATTCAGTAAAGATTTATGATACATGTATAGGGTGTACTCAATGTGTACGAGCCTGCCCCACAGATGTATTAGAGATGATACCTTGGGACGGATGTAAAGCTAAGCAAATTGCTTCTGCTCCAAGAACAGAAGACTGTGTTGGTTGTAAGAGATGTGAATCCGCCTGTCCAACGGATTACTTGAGTGTTCGAGTTTATTTATGGCATGAAACAACTCGAAGCATGGGCCTAGCTTATTGATCCCTTTCCCAAATCCCACCTGAATATATTTGATTTTTTTTTACCGACAAAAATCCCCCTGCTCGAAAAATCAAATATATATTTGATTTTTCGAGCACGGATTTTTCTGGTCCAAGTGTATCTTGTTTTTACTACGAATTATTTTCCTTGGTTAACAATAGTGGTAGTTTTGCCAATATTCGCGGGTTCCTTAATTTTCTTTCTTCCTCATAGAGGAAATAAGATAATTAGGTGGTACACTATATTTATATGTACCGTAGAACTCCTTCTAATAACTTATGCATTCTATTATCATTTCCAATTGGACGATCCATTAATGCAACTGACGGAGGATTATAAATGGATCAATTTTTTTGATTTTTACTGGAGATTGGGAATAGATGGACTTTCTATAGGACCTATTTTGCTGACAGGATTTATCACCACTTTAGCTACTTCAGCGGCTCGGCCGGTTACTCGAGATTCCCGATTATTCCATTTCCTGATGTTAGCAATGTATAGTGGTCAAATAGGATCATTTTCTTCTCGAGACCTTTTACTTTTTTTCATCATGTGGGAGTTAGAATTAATTCCCGTTTATCTACTTCTATCCGTGTGGGGGGGGAAAAAACGTTTATATTCAGCTACAAAGTTTATTTTGTACACTGCAGGAAGTTCCGTTTTTTTATTAATGGGAGTTCTGAGTATCGGTTTATATGGTTCCAATGAACCAACATTCAATTTTGAAATATCAGTTAATCAATCTTATCCAGTAGTACTGGAAATAATATTCTATATTGGATTTCTTATTGCTTTTGCTGTCAAATCACCGATTATACCTTTACATACATGGTTACCAGACACCCATGGAGAGGCACATTACAGTACTTGTATGCTTCTAGCCGGAATATTATTAAAAATGGGAGCATATGGATTGGTTCGGATCAATATGGAATTATTGCCCCGCGCTCATTCTATATTTGCTCCCTGGTTGATGATAGTAGGCACACTTCAAATAATCTATGCAGCTTCAGCATCTCCCGGTCAACGTAATTTAAAAAAAAGAATAGCCTATTCCTCCGTATCTCATATGGGTTTCATAATTATAGGAATTGGCTCTATAAGTGATATGGGCCTCAATGGAGCCATTTTACAAATAATATCTCATGGCTTTATTGGCGCTGCACTTTTTTTCTTGGCAGGAACGAGTTTTGATAGAATACGTCTTGTTTATCTCGACGAAATGGGCGGAATGGCGATCCCAGTTCCAAAAATATTCACGACTTTTAGTATCTTATCGATGGCTTCCCTTGCATTACCGGGGATGAGTGGTTTTGTTGCAGAATTAATAGTATTTTTTGGACTAATTACCAGCCAAAATTTTTTTTTAATAACAAAAATACTAATTACATTTGTAATGGCAATTGGAATGATATTAACTCCTATTTATTCATTATCTATGTTACGCCAAATGTTCTATGGATACAAGTTTTTTAATGCTCCAAACTCTTATTTTTTTGATTCTGGACCGAGAGAGTTATTTGTTTCGATCTCTATTCTTTTACCTGTAATAGGTATTGGTATTTATCCGGATTTCGTTTTCTCACTATCCGTTGACAAGGTCGAAGATATTATATCTAATTATTTTTTTAGATAATTATTAAAAAAATTAATAAAATAAAAAATCAAACATCAATCTTATAGTATAATAAGAATAAGATGTTTAAAAAATTCGTTGTACAATTACAAAAAACAAATATTTTTTCTTCTCTTAAGTTTATTTTTAACTTAAGTTAAAAATAAAAATGAATTATACTTTTAACCAGATATGTTTGGCCTTTGTAAGAACCTTTTGAATCAAACTAGTGATTCAAAAGGTTCTCGATGGCTTACACGATGTTTTCTTATATATATGCTGTCCCATGTTTATTTGTGTTCATTAGGTTCTTTTTTCAGTTAGATGTTAGGGTAAATGAACCATAACTATGTAGCCCTATTCCTAATAGATTGACCCCAAAATAGCATATCCAAATTATAAGAAATCCCATAGAGGCTACAATTGCAGAATTTACAACCTCAAAATTTTTATTTGTTCGAATATGTAAATAAATCGCGAATACGGTCCAAGTAATAAATGCCCAAGTTTCTTTCGGATCCCAATTCCAATATGAGCCCCATGCCTCATTTGCCCATACTGCTCCCGAAAGAATACCTATGGTTAAAAAGATAAAACCTATACCAATAATACGATAACTCCAATGATCCAATTGTTGAATCAATTGAGACCTATAATAATTCCTAGAAGAGATTAAGGAAGTGTTCCATAAAACATTGTTTCTTTCGTTCATGTATTGGATCTCATCAAAACAAAACGACTCATTATTGCTTTTCTCAAAAAGACTTATGACTTTGCGAAATGTAATGACTATAAGAGCTACTGATAATAATGATCCACATAAAAGAGATGCATAGCCAAATACCATCATACTTACATGCATCATTAACCAATGAGATTGGAGAGCGGGTACTAATAGTACGGATTGATGCATTTCGGTTAAAAAACCAGAAGTAGCAAAGCCTTGGGTAAAAATAACACTTGGCGCGGTTATTGCGCTTAAAGGGTTTATATTTTTTTTTAAATACGGAACCATATGAATAATGGACAAACTCCATGAAAGGAAAATTAATGATTCGTATAAATCACTTAAAGGTAAATGCCTTGAATAAATCCAACGAGTAACTAATAATCCTGTTATACAGACAAAAGTAGTTTTTATGCCTTTTTTTGATGAATCATATAGTCCTACGCTTTCATTAACTAATAAGATTATCAAACGAATTGAAATTATAATTGAAACAACCGAAAAGGATATATGAGTTAATATATGCTCTAAAATGGAAAATATCATAAAAAAATTATAAAAAAAGAGGAGAATCTCCCAATTATAGAAATGGAAATCGGGAATAGAATTCATTATAGGACTTACTCTTTTATAAGATGCCATGCCGCCACTCGGACTCGAACCGAGATGCTCTAGCACTGCTTCCTAAGAGCAGCGTGTCTACCGATTTCACCATAGCGGCTTTTCGAAATCATAATAACCTATTTTTATTCAATTGTCGAGGTTAAAGTACTCACAATATTTTTTAGTTTTATTTTATAAGAAACATTGAAATTCATGAATAAAGAAATTGATGAATCAAAACTCGTTTAAAAAATAGTGATTTGAACCTAGTTACAATAATAATCCTTATTTTTTATTATTTTATTTAATATTTAAATTTATAGTGTCTATTTTATTTAACGTAACATTAACAATGGAGTTCTTTTAGTTTATACTCTCCTAAAATGGAACTTTTCTAACTACATAGTTTTTACCGCAATTCAATGTTCTTTTTTTCTTTTTATTATTTTTTTTATGACCAAAATTGATACATTTCTCGTATAAAATATCCATTGATAAAAGCTTCTTGTCGCATTTAGGTGGATATTTTATACGAGGGATATAAGGATAAGGATTATATATATTGATAATTATTTTTTTAAATGAGTGTTCAGAAAATTCCAAAACAAGTTTTAAACTTAAAAAATGAGTTTCAACGAATCATTAATTTGGATTAAAGATCTTATATTATGTTTGTTCTTTTCTAATAAATATTTGTTCTTTCCTATTTGAAAATAATTTATATATAGATATACTAATTTATATATTTATATATAAAAAGATTATTCTATATAAATTAGTATTAGTATAAATTCTAAACGAAATTCAAAACTAGACTCTTTTTCGAGTCAGAGATAGATCCAGATTATTCCAATGTTTAATTATTTATTTCTTGTTGTACAAAAAAACTTTTTGAATTCCCTGTAGAAAGAGATTTCGCTAATGAAAAAACTTTTAATGCTACCCAATACCCCTTCCTTTTCCAAATATTATTACGAATTCGTTTTTTTGATATGGAGGTACGTTTTTTTGGAACTGCCATTAAAAAATTATGATAGGGTATTCAGTTCTATAGTTGGATGTGAAAGACATCTATTGTTCAAAACCAATAGTTTTTTACTATATAATATATAATTCTCTCTTTATTGTCTAAATTCGACTCTTTTCATAAAAAAATATAAAAATATAAACAAAAGCGGTTGTGCCTTTATGTTGTTTATTTTCGTCATGCTATATTTATACATGTAATAAAATACATCAAAAAGTTTAAGAAACCAAACTTTTTTTTTTGAATTTAATAAAAAAAACGTTAATAATTTTTTTTATAGTAATTGCTTAATTGGTCAAGCTCAAAAAAAGAGTGCACCTAATGAAAATTGTAAAATTAAAATAAGACTAGTAGTTAATCTGTTAAAGTATACATTATTTTTTATATAAAAAAGAAGTCCTTTTATTTTTGTAATTTCTTCACTCAATTAAAAAACTTCATTGGTTAATGATTCTGAATAAACGAACTAAAAAAAAAAAAAGAACTCTTTTTTTTTTTTCTGGGGTTAAGTTATGGACTGTGTCTGTCTTTTATGAATTCTATTAAAATAACATATTCTTTTTGGTGTAATTATTTGTTCTTACTCTCTCTAGAGATTAAAATATTGTATTATGTAAATTGTAATAAGTAATAAGAATTGAAATCTTTATTTTTTTTTTGTTTGAAGTATTTGGAAAAGATTTAGAATAATTAAGAATAAAAAAAATTGAGTTTAGTTTTACATATCTTATCTTAATTTTTTTTATTAACTGACTCCTTTCAAAAAAATAAGAGCTGATGAATCAGAAACAGTTAACTAAGAATAAAAGATTTTTATTTATTTATATGGAATATACATACCAATATTCATGGATCATACCTTTCATTCCAGTTATAATTCCTATGTTAATAGGGGTGGGACTTCTCCTTTTTCCGAAGGCAACAAAAAATCTTCGCCGCATGTGGGCTTTTCCTAGTGTTTTATTGTTAAGTATAGTTATGATTTTTTCAGCCAATCTGTCTATTCAGCAAATAAATAACAGTTATATCTATCAATATGTATGGTCTTGGACCATCAATAATGACTTTTCTTTAGAGTTCAGTTACTTGATCGATCCACTTACTTCTATTATGTTAATCTTAATTACTACTGTTGGAATTATGGTTCTTATTTATAGTGACAATTATATGTCTCATGATCAAGGATATTTGAGATTTTTTGCTTATATGAGTTTTTTCAATACTTCAATGCTGGGATTAGTGACTAGTTCTAATTTGATACAAATTTATATTTTTTGGGAATTAGTTGGAGTGTGTTCTTATCTATTAATAGGTTTTTGGTTCACACGACCGATTGCCGCGAATGCTTGTCAAAAAGCGTTTGTAACTAATCGTGTCGGGGATTTTGGTTTATTATTAGGAATTTTAGGTCTTTATTGGATAACGGGCAGTTTCGAATTTCGGGATTTGTTTGAAATATTCAATAGTTTGATTTATAATAATGAAGTTAATTTTTTATTTGTTACTTTGTGTGCCTTCTTATTATTTTCTGGTGCAATTGCTAAATCCGCTCAATTCCCCCTTCACGTATGGTTACCTGACGCTATGGAAGGACCTACTCCTATTTCAGCTCTTATACATGCTGCTACTATGGTAGCAGCAGGAATTTTTCTTGTCGCTCGGCTTCTTCCTCTTTTTATGGTTATACCTTACATAATGAATATAATAGCCTTAATAGGTATAATAACATTACTATTAGGAGCTACTTTAGCTCTTGCTCAAAAAGATATTAAGAGAAGTTTAGCCTATTCCACAATGTCTCAATTGGGTTATATGATGTTAGCTCTAGGTATTGGGTCTTATCGAGCTGCTTTATTTCATTTGATTACTCATGCTTATTCAAAAGCATTGTTGTTTTTAGGGTCCGGATCAATCATTCATTCAATGGAAGCTATTGTTGGATATTCTCCAGATAAAAGTCAAAATATGGTTCTTATGGGTGGTTTAATAAAACATGTGCCAATTACAAAAACTGCTTTTTTATTAGGTATACTTTCCCTTTGTGGTATTCCACCCCTTGCCTGTTTTTGGTCCAAAGATGAAATTCTTAATGATAGTTGGTTGTATTCACCGATTTTTGCAATAATAGCTTTTTCCACAGCAGGATTAACTGCATTTTATATGTTTCGGATCTATTTACTTACGTTTGAGGGCTCTTTAAATGTTAATTTTCAAAATTACAGCGGCAAAACAAATAACTCGTTTTATTCAATATCTCTATGGGGTAAAGATAAAGAAGGGAAAAAAATAATTAAAAAAGATTTTCGGTTATTATCTTTATTAACAATGAATAATAATGAAAGGATTTCTTTTTTGGGGAAGAAGACATATCCAATTGATATTAATATAAGAAAGATGACGCGACCCTTTATTACTATTGCTCATTTTGGCATTAAGAACACTTTTTCGTATCCCCATGAATCAGATAGTACTATGCTATTTCCTATGCTTGTATTAGGTATATTTACTTTGTTCGTTGGAGCCATAGGAATTCCTTTGAATCAACAAGGAATGGATTTTGATATATTATCAAAATTGTTAACTCCAGCTATAATATATCAAAATTCAAATAATTCTGTGGATTGGTATGAATTTGTGACAAATGCAAGTTTTTCATTGAGTATAGCTTATATCGGAATATTTATAGCGTCTTTTTTATATAAGCCTGTTTATTCATCTTTACAAAATTTGAACTTCCGAAATTCATTTCTTAAAAGTGTTCCCAATCGAATTCTTTGGGAAAAAATAATAAATGTGATATATGATTGGTCATATAATCGTGGTTACATAGATGTTTTTTATGCAATATCCTTCAATAACGGTATAAGAGGATTAGCTCAACTAACTCATTTTTTTGATAAACGAGTAATTGAAGGAATTACTAATGGAGTCGGTATTACAAGTTTTTTTGTCGGAGAGGGTATCAAATATATAGGTGGTGGCCGAATTTCTTCTTATCTCTTATTGTATTTATTTTATGTATTCATTTTTTTATTCATTTTCATTTTTTAAATTATAAAATTAAAAAAGTAAGTTAATTTATATTAAAAATAAGTTATATTATAATTTAAGAAAAAATTTTTACATTTTTATTTTTTACAGCATTTTCAAATCGATCATTTTTTATATATCGAAATGGTCGCTTCCATTGTTTATAGTCGAAAAGAATATTAACAAGAGGTTTTTCAAACCAGAATATCTCTTTATTCTTTTTATCTTGAAATATTTCTAACTTCGAATTTTCTTGATTCCCATCTAGATAAGAAGTTTCATAAATTGGTCTATTTTTATAGCGTGTCTCTTTAAAGTGGAATTCATCCTTTGTTTTTCCCTTTCCATTCATTCGGATCTTTTCTGTTTCATCCATTTTGTCCGGATCCTCCTTTTCTTCCGAAAAAAGAGAAGGAGAAGGATCTTCTTCAGTGGATTCCTCTTGTTCCTGTTTAGTCCCCTTTGTTTCGGAAGTTGTTTCTATTTCTACATCTGTTTCTTCCTCGCTTTCCCCCCTTTCTTCCGTTTCTGAGGTTTCTTTCAGTTTCTTAGTAATAATGGGTGACGGTACTCTGCCTAAATAGTAGACACAGGTAATAAATAAGAGAATACTAAAGATTCGAGCCATATTAGATCTAATAAGTACATTAAATCTAATAGAATCATTTTGCTGTATCCAGACTAATACCAATCCAACCCATTTCATGAATAAAATGTGACCAATTAACCAACCAACAAAACTACTTGTTACAAATAATATCTTGTTGTTGCATCGAAACATATAAATGTTGACTAATCTGACTAACATTGAACTTGGTAAAATGAAATGGTTGAATAATTGAAAAATTAGATTATTCAGGAATACGCATTGAATGCTAAGATTACGCATTGAGTTTCTGGTAGTAGATCCATAATCAAAAAAGTGTTTGTGATTGTTCCAGAAGAAATGAAACAAAAGATACGGTAGAGCTAGTACAG